CACAAATCGGTCGATAATATCAAAATCCGATGAATCGGCCCAGGTCGACTTACTAACGGGATGTCCTAATACGTTACAAAATTTAATTTTAGCCAACGATCCAATCAGAAGACTAATTGGAACTAATGTATCAATCTTCTTCATAGCATTATCCATTAGAAACGAATTTTCTAGCATTTGACTCCGTACTACTGAAAGATTTATTTGCATACTTGAAAGATAGCCCAAAAAGCTGAAGGAATGTTTGCATAATTGGTTTATATACATCCTTCCTGGTTGAGACCACACATAAAAATGACATTGCCATAAAAGGACAAGGTAATATTTCCATTTATTCATGAAAAGAGGCGTACCCTTTGAAGCCAGAATTGATTTTCCTTGATATCTAACATAATGCATGAAAAGATCCTCGAGGAACCATAAGCTAGTCGGAAAATCATTAGCAAAGACTTCTTCTACGGGATGTTTTATTTTTCCATAGAAATATATTCGCTCAAAAAAACCCCCAGAAGATGTTAATCGTAAATGAGAAGATTGGTTACGTAGAAAAAGTAAGATGGATTCGTATTCGCAAACATGAGAATTATATAGGAACAAGAATAATCTTGGATTACTTTTTGAAAAAATAGAAATATATTTATTTGGAATAATAAGAGTATTCCAATTATAATAGTCGTGAAGAAAAAACCGTAATAAATGCAAAGAGGAGGCATCTTTTACCCAGTAGCGAAGGGTTTGAACTAAGATTTCCAGATGAATCGGGTAGGGTATTAATACATCTGATACATAATTTAACTGTGATAATTTGTCCTCTAAAAAAGGAAATATTGAATGAATTGATCGTAAATTATAATATTTTACTATTTCTGTCCCCTTTAAGGAAGATACTAATCGTAGGGAAAATGGAATTTCCACAATGACTGCAAATCCCTCTAATATCATTTGAGAATACAAATTCTTATTGTACCAAAAAAGTTTATTTTGGTTCGAATCGTTAGCGGAAATAATAAAATGATTCTGTTGATACATTCGAGAAATTAAACGTTTTACAATTAGTAAACTAGATTTATTGTCATAACCTACATTTTCTAACAAATTCGATCTATTTAAACCAAGATCATGAGCAAATACATAAATATACTCCCGAAAGATAAGTGGGTATAGGAGGTCATGTTTCCAAGATCTATCTAGTTCTAAATATCCTTGAAATTCCGCCATTTAAGATTAGATTTGAACCGAAAATAGGATGGGCTTTATTGGGTTATCAAATGATACATAGTACGATACAGTTAAAACAAGGTATGATAGTAAGAAAAAAGATCGATACCTCGAAAAAGGTAAGACTCATCAACGGACTCTCTATCCTCTCTTTTTGCACCTAATTGGTTTAGGTTCATTCTAGGATAAAAAAATGTTTATAAATCCTTTATTTTTGCAATCCAATCGCTCTTTTGATTTTGAAAAAAAAAAAAATATCTTTATCAATATACTGCCTTCTTCTACACATTTATCTCCACCACATAATGGAAATGGAGATAGCTAATAGTTAGGATTCATAAAACATTGATTGATAATACACTCATGGGAAAAGCCTTTCCCGCGTCAAGCACTAATATATTTTTAACGTTTAATTAGATCAGGTAATTATTCAAAAATTAAGAACAGGAGCTCGTTACTTTTTGTTTTCCTATAATTGGAACCTATAGTATAGTAAGGCTCTATCCATTTATTTACTCGACACAACTTTAAATTTAGTTTTTATTTCTTTGCTTTTTAAATGGATTTTGTTCTGCGCCAAGAATTCAAACAATTTACACAAGGTTTTGGACCTATACGGTAAGAATGAAATATTTTTCGAATTCTCTATTGATACGACATGCTGCTTTTTCCATTCATTCCTTTCAGGATCAGTCGCGGTCTTACAAACTCTACCGATGGTATAGACGAATCCGTTGCTTCATACAAATGTGTAAAAGATGCTAGCCGCACTTAAAAGCCGAGTACTCTACCGTTGAGTTAGCAACCCGAACTAAAATAAAATAATTAGAATGTATAGATACAATCGGAATCCCAATAAATAAAGAGGTTGAATAGTACGGCTAAATCAAAACATTTTAATTTCAAAAAGGCAAAACAAAAATATAAAAATTCATAATCAATTATGAACATAAGAAAAATGAACAGATCTGATGAAAATCCAAAAAAGATTTCAGATAAAAATATAGATTAAAATAAAAATATTTGTAGACCAACTCTTGTCTCTTATGTTATCCATTATTCTATTTTAATATCTTATTATACTTTAATATAATAAATAGAATATTCTATTTTATATAATAAATAGATATAATAAATAGAAAAAAAAGACTTCTTGTATCACACCAAATCAAATGAACCCTTTATTTGAATGAAATAAAATAAAATCTATGGGGCGGAGATAAATAGATTCATTTATTCATGATCGGATTATATTTATTTGATACACTGTTGTCAATATGAATGTTGAGAAAAGAATACAATGGAGAAATAGAAAAAAAGATTATAAATTGAAATTATTATTTCAATTTATTAAAAAATGAAAAACTAAGAATTTATGTTGGATTGGCACTACATATATAATCGACATATCATATATACAAAAAAGTGTAGACGTATGAATAAATTAAAAAAGAAGTATAAAAATCCCCAGTTTATTCAATTAATATCAATCAATATTAAGTAAAAGTAAAAAAAGCAAGCTTAACCTTTTTATTTTTTATTTGTTCATCGAATTCCAATGAAAAATGAAAAACACCCATTGACATGACAATAATATAAAAAATTTAAGACTGTTTATTCTCTCGATATTTTTCTAGCTATTACATCAATAAAAAATATTTTTATCGTTATAAAAGACGACATTCTATAGTAGCAAAAATATATTAAATATGATATAAATTGAAAAGGAGAAAAAATAGAAAAGAAAAGATTATAAAAAACTCTATACAAATTATTCACACCTTACCTTCTTTAATTTATATATATATTTCATTAATTTCATTTTGTTTGGTGATTAAGGCGAAGTTCCATAAAAACCCCCGCCTTCTTTGAAATATCATGAACAGTTCCTGTAGGCTGAGCGCCTTTTTCAAGGAAATATAGAATAAGAGGAACGTTTAAATAGGTTTGATTCTTTATCGGATCATAAAAACCCACTTTCCGAAGAGCTCTTCCTTCTCTTCGGGATCGAACATCAATTGCAACGATTCGATAAATAGCTCATTGGGATAGATGTAGAGACCCCCCCCCCCCGAGAAACGTATAAGAAGTTTTCTCCTCGTACGGCTCAAGAAAATTCAAGTTATGTTTATGTATAGAATTATAATGTCAAATAGATCCATAAAATCATCAAATCAATTAGACCAAGAAGTCTCTTTCTTTATCATATGATTTAAATACTTGTTTCTTATTCTTTTTCTTTCCCCAACAAAAAAAAAATAAATTTTTCGTATTTGGAATTTGCACTCTCATAACTCAAGTTGTATAACTCGCAAAGAAAACCTTTTAAACATTTCATTTATTGAGCGGTCTCTAATCCCTTTTTTATATGTATATGTCTCCTTTCGAATCTATTTTGATTCTTCATCTTAATCTAGTTCTATTTGTTGAGACAATTGAAAACGGTATTTCCTTGTTCTAGGATCCTTTATCTTTGCCTTGAATCATTGGGTTTAGACATTACTTCGGTGATCTTTAATCGTTTCAAAATGGCAGCAACATACCATTTTTTGTGATTTCTTTCTATCAAAGAATCATACGAATGGTTGATTCCTGTATAATACACTTTTGATTTGAGCGAAAGGGTTTTACCAATTCAAAAAAATTTTACTTTTGAATTTGAAACTTGCTTGAATTGGATCCTTTAGATTTCTATATCAAAAATAGACTTACAAAGTTGTCTGAATTTATTAATTGATACTAACCCTAGATTCTTGCCTCCGAAAAACGAATCAATATGTTCTGCTCGAGCTCCATCATGTACGATATGATACGGTTTATATCACAACCCCCCCCAAAAAAAATTAGAGTTATAGTGAACAAACGATGTCGAGCCAAAAGCACTTTCATTCCTATATAATTCCTATATAATATAAAATGGTGGATGTAAGAATCCACAGTGGATCGTGTCCTTCAAGTCGCACGTTGCCTTCTACCACATCGTTTTAAACGAAGTTTTACCATAACATTCCTTTAGTTTGGAACCAGTATGTAATTAATTCCATTATGGAATTATGAATAGTCATTGGTTCGATCGATCCCTAGTAATCTATACTTTATCTTTTCCTTATATATGAAATAGAGTTTCTGAAGAAGTCTAAGCAAAAATTAAATTTAACCCCAGAGACATATATACATATATTTTAAAATATTTATAAGTATTAAAATATATAAATCTATAATATTAGAAAATAAACTAAATAATAGAAATAATATTTAGAAATCAAAATAACACGAATAAAATTCAAATAAATAATTTTGAATCTGCATCTTCAAGTAACCTGCTAGTAATAGGATAAATTCACCAATTTCACACTTCTTCGAGTACTAAGAAATCATCAATTTAATTGATTGAAATTTTTCTGACCTCCATATCATTATTATCATTATTTGAATAAAATTTTATAGTAAGACCACATTGCATTTTATCATCATACGAGAGATATAAATCCAGATTTGTATTAAATCATCAATGATTAAAAAAATAGAGAAATAAAAAATACAATTTTTTTTTAATGAAATAGTGGATAAAGAATGATGTAAAGGAAGATTTAGGTTGTTATTTTTTTTCAATGAGTATGAAAAAAAAGAATCGAAATAAAAAACTATGGGATATCTGTATGTGTCAGATAGACTAAACTACTGTTACTGAAAGAAATTATAGCTATTCTATGTTCAATATTTAATATTTAGCGATCACAAATAGATTCTATTCCATCTGCGTGTTATTTGAACTCATTAAACTTGTGAAAAAGATATGATTCAGAGAAGATTCATTAAGAATAAGAATTAAATTTTTTCAATATTTTCAATATTATACAGAAGGTTGTTCAAAAAAGTAACCTTTATTCTGATAGAATATATATATCATATATATTCTATGATTTATATGGGTTAAGTATATGATACTATTATACTGTTTTGGATGTGTGGACGGATATGCTCTGGGACGGAAGGATTCGAACCTCCGAATAGCGGGACCAAAACCCGTTGCCTTACCACTTGGCCACGCCCCATTTATATTTGACACTAATAAACACTAATATTGTTATTGGTTGTTCGTCAACTTCAGTATAAATATCTATAAAAAAATTATATTATTGATAGAATTTTGATATGTGTAAATATAGAATTAAACTGATGAATTTATTGATCATTACATCTAATTCAATTAAAATATTGTATGAAAGTATGATTTATTCTATTCACTTTTGATTTGAGAGTTGAAGTTGAAGGAGTTTTGATTGGGCGAGTTCAAATCAAAGAAGTTTTTTTGTTCTATCTAATTTATTTTGATTCATTTTCCCTTATATCAATAACTCAACTTATTAATAACTCAATCAAAATAAATACAATTATCCTCAAGAACAAAATGTTTTTTATGCTTAATATATTTAGTTTGATTTGTATCTGTCTTAATTCTGTCCTTTATTCGAGTAGTTTTTTCGTCGCCAAATTGCCCGAGGCCTACGCTTTTTTAAATCCAATAGTAGATTTTATGCCAGTAATACCTTTGCTATTTTTTCTCTTAGCTTTTGTTTGGCAAGCTGCTGTAAGTTTTCGATGAGATTTTTAATACTGTCCTAGACAAATTCATGATTTATTCAAAAAAAAAAATTTACCAATTGATAAGATCAGATAAGTCTTAGTCTTACAGTATGTGAACCCTCGATTCCAATATTGAAATTAGGGTATAGCCATAATAAGTCGGGATCACCACGTTTCATTTCCTTATTCTGACCTTTTTCCATTGCAAGACCTCTTGGAGTCTTCCCCAATTTGGGGTATGAAAGAAAATTTTTGGTAATGAAAAAATACAACTTTATATTAAATTATAAATGAATTTTTTTGAAAATTATTTTAGAATCTCAAATCAAAAGAACTTTAGTTTATTTCTTGGTGTCAAAATAAAAATATAAAATAAACTATAGTAGGGTATGCGGTATAAAATACAAATATACAAATGGAAAATCTATTCTCTTTTTTCCTAAAAAAATAATCTTGGAGATTGTGTAATGCTTACTCTAAAACTATTTGTTTACACGGTAGTGATATTCTTTGTCTCTCTATTCATCTTCGGATTCCTATCTAATGATCCAGGACGTAATCCTGGGCGTGAAGAATAAAAACTAAATAAGATAAGGTTTTTTGTTCTTCTTACTCGATTTTGAAATGTTCTTAGTAGGATTTTATTTATTTCACATTTTTAACTATTAAAATAACTAAAATAACTTAAAAAAAAAAAATCGCGAAAAATTAAAAATTTGAAAGGAAATAAAAATAAAAAGAAAGTTATCGACGAAAACGGAAAGAGAGGGATTCGAACCCTCGGTACGAAAAACTCGTACAACGGATTAGCAATCCGACGCTTTAGTCCACTCAGCCATCTCTCCCCCAATTGAAAAAGGATAATTATTATGTTACATAAGTCAAAATAAGGCTTGAAAAAAGTCTTTTTTTTTTTTTTAGTTTATTTTTATTTATAACTAAATAAAATAAAAAAATACCTCTTTGATTTTGTCCAAAGAAACCTTTTCTTTACACGGCTTGGCCTGGTCAGTACCTAGCTGAGCCGGGCCTCTTTTGTTCCAACGAAGCAAATTAAAATGATTTATTTAATTTACTTTAATTTTATTAATTCCTTTTTTTTTTTCAGTAAAGTAAACGTAAATAAAAAAAAATAAGATAAGAAAACAAGGGAACTATGAATTTTTGAACAATGCATTTTTATGTTACGGCTTAAATAGTTTTGTCAACCTGTATCCGTCAAAAAACTCCAGCAAAAGACTTGGTATTTACTTATTTAAATGAGTTCTCCTTTCCTAATCTCATTAAGTCCTCTCATTAACGCTCTAATTTGCATGATTTTGCATGATTCTTTTTTGATCCTATCTTTTTTTTGATTACGACAAAATCTCTTGTTCGACAAAAAGTCGATTTATATACAATAATCCCATTGTAGCGGGTATAGTTTAGTGGTAAAAGTGTGATTCGTTCTATTAATCCCTTAATAGTTAAAGGGTCCCTCGGTTTGATTAATATAATATCCCATTCCGATCAAAAACTTTATCTCGTAAAAAGGATTTAAGCCTTTCCCTCTCAATGAAAAATTCGAGGAAGAATATACATTCTCGTGATTTGTATCCAAGAGTCAATTAGAAATTGAAAAATTGGATATTGGATTATGAAATTACGAAACATAATTTTTTTTTTTATTGGATCAATACTTCCAATTGAATGAGT